TGTGGATTCAATGCGACAATTGTTATGGATTAATGTATAAGAAAGTCAAAATGAATGTTTGTGAACAATGTGGACATTATTTGAAAATGAGTAGTTCAGAGAGAATCGAGCTTTCGATTGATCGGGGTACTTGGAATCCTATGGATGAAGACATGGTCTCTGCGGATCCCATAAAATTTCATTCGCGGGAGGAAACTTATAAAAAACGTATTGACTCTGCTCAAAAAATGACAGGATTGACTGACGCTGTTCAAACAGGTACAGGTCAACTAAACGGTATTCCGGTAGCCATTGGGGTTATGGATTTTCAGTTTCTGGGGGGTAGTATGGGATCCGTAGTAGGCGAAAAAATAACTCGTTTGATCGAGTATGCTACCAATCAACGTTTACCTCTTATTTTAGTGTGTTCTTCCGGAGGAGCGCGAATGCAAGAAGGAAGTTTAAGTTTGATGCAAATGGCTAAAATTTCTTCGGTTTTATGTGATTATCAATCAAGTAAAAAGTTATTCTATATATCAATTCTTACATCTCCTACTACCGGTGGGGTGACAGCTAGTTTTGGTATGTTGGGGGATATCATTATTGCCGAACCCTATGCCTATATTGCATTTGCGGGTAAAAGAGTAATTGAACAAACATTGAAAAAAGCCGTGCCTGACGGTTCGCAAGCGGCTGAATCTTTATTACGTAAGGGCTTGTTGGATGCAATTGTACCCCGTAATACTTTAAAAGGTGTTCTGAGTGAGTTATTTCAGCTCCATGCTTTTTTTCCTTTGAACAAAAATTAAATCAAATAGAACAGTTAGTTTATCAGAATTAAACGAAAACCCTGAAAAATGCATTTTTATTTAGAATCATTTTTTTATCGATATTCTTGTTTACTACTCAGTAAACCTCTATCAACAAGATAAAAGTGAATTTTTGCTTTCGGGAAGTTAAAATTCTACTAGACAAATAAAACAAAGTTCATTTTTCTCTCTTGCTTGCATATGTATAGATATCTCAAATAGAGATATATACAGATCTATAGATAGTCTTCCATCTTTTTGCATTTCCCGAAAACTCCCTGTTGTTGGATCAGATTCTAAAAAATTTTTATTTATTAATGACTAAATGACTATTAGAAGCCAAAAAGAACAAAAAGAATCATAAATCTAACAAGGGGATTATGATACATCTATTTTATTTTGAAAGATGAATAAGTCTATTTATTTAGTTTGGCCTTTCTTGTACCTTTTTTTATTCTATAGGTTCTATTCTATATATTTCTATTAGGTTGTATATTAGTTTTAGATATATATATATTTACTTAAAGATACTTAGTATAATTATATAATATATATAATAGAAATAATAAAAATATTCTAAGATATCTTTAGAATTCAGAATATAACAATAACAGGTACAAATATTAAATTGAGGTACCCATTTTATGACAACTTTCAACAACTTACCCTCTATTTTTGTGCCTTTAGTAGGCCTAGTCTTTCCGGCACTTGCAATGGCTTCTTTATTTCTTCATATTCAAAAAAATAAGATTTTTTAGATCGGCTGAGACCTAATCGTATCACTCCTTTTTTTTTAACTTCGATTCGATAAGACCCATTTGGTAGAATATTATATAACACATAGATTCCTACAAACATAAATAAAAAAAGCTCTTATGCATGTGTAAACGTATTATATGGGTAAATAAATTTGCGCTCTTTTGAAAAACGTATCATCATCGGGCCGATGTATGAAATTCAAGTCAATGTATTTATTTGTATGTATATAGCTATAGGAGATCGTATAAAGGAAGGAGATGTAATTATTTTAGATATAAACACTTCTATGAATTACTCCTAAGGTAAAGGTTCACAACAAAATAGTTGATGAGAGTCACTTTGAAAAAAAAAGGAAAGTCATATTTTCTCAATTCCAAAAAATTGTATAACTGGATCTAATATATATGAGTTGGCGATCAGAATCTATATGGATAGAATTTATAACGGGGTCTCGAAAAACAAGTAATTTCTTCTGGGCCTTTATACTTTTTTTAGGTTCATTAGGATTCTTATTGGTTGGAACTTCCAGTTATCTTGGTAGAAATTTTATATCGTTATTTCCGTCTCAGCAAATCCTTTTTTTTCCTCAAGGGATTGTGATGTCTTTCTATGGGATCGCGGGTCTCTTTATTAGTTGCTATTTGTGGTGCACTATTTTGTGGAATGTGGGTAGTGGTTATGATCTTTTCGACCGAAAAGAAGGAATAGTGCGTATTTTTCGTTGGGGATTTCCTGGAAAAAGCCGTCGCATCTTTTTACGATTCCTTATGAAAGATATTCAGTCCATCAGAATAGAAGTTAAAGAGGGTGTTTCTGCTCGGCGTGTCCTTTATATGGAAATTCGAGGTCAAGGGGCTATTCCTTTAATTCGTACTGATGAGAATTTTACTACACGAGAAATTGAGCAAAAAGCTGCTGAATTGGCTTACTTCTTGCGTGTACCAATTGAAGTATTTTGAAATGAATTAATTTTAAAAGACTAAATGCTTCGGCAGTAGGAAGAAAAAACTAAATAATTTCTTTCTTTTTTTTTCGATTGAACATTCATCTATTCTTTTAGGCTCGTTTTTTTATATATTTGATAGAAAAGAAAAGGAGTTTCTTCGTCTAGAAATTTGAAAAAGTTCTTTTAGTATTTATCGAAAAAAAGGGGAATAACATCCTAGAAACCAAATTTTTTTCTTAATTAAAATTGGAAGTGTATTCTGAGTCTATTTCTGTATTCTTTCTAGATTCAAAGCAAAGACTAAGTATTTAATCAAAAGAAAAAGAGAAAATGAATTCATAGGCTGAATAAATTCTATTCGAATTATAATAGAAACTCATGCTCGATAGAAATATTAGATCTAATAGAATCAACAAATGAGGTAGGTTCATTAATAATTCACAGATTAAAAATGGCAAAAAAGAAAGCATTCATTCCTTTTTTTTATTTTACATCTATAGTCTTTTTGCCCTGGTTGATCTCTCTCTGCTGTAATAAAAGTTTGAAAACTTGGATTACTAATTGGTGGAATACTAGACAATGCGAAACCTTTTTGAATGATATTCAAGAAAAAAGTGTTCTAGAAAAATTCATACAATTAGAGGAACTATTCCAGCTGGATGAAATGATAAAGGAATACCCAGAAACCGATTTACAACAATTTCGTCTAGGAATCCACAAAGAAACGATCCAATTCATCAAGATACACAATGAGTATCGTATCCATACAATCTTGCACTTCTCGACAAATCTAATATCTTTCGTTATTCTAAGTGGTTATTCCTTTTGGGGTAAGGAAAAGCTTTTTATTCTGAATTCTTGGGTTCAAGAATTCCTATATAATTTAAGCGATACAATTAAAGCTTTTTCGATTCTTTTATTAACTGATTTATGTATCGGATTCCATTCGCCTCACGGTTGGGAACTAATGATTGGTTATATTTACAAAGATTTTGGGTTTGCTCATTATGAGCAAATTTTATCTGGTCTAGTTTCTACCTTTCCAGTCATTCTTGATACAATTTTTAAATATTGGATCTTTCGTTATTTAAATCGTGTATCTCCGTCACTTGTAGTGATTTATCATGCAATAAATGACTAAAAAATAATTCAATGATCCAATTATAATCTTTCTTGCCTTATACATCATAACCAAATCAAAGTCGTATTTACTTTACTCTTTTTACCCACGAGGGATTCCTTGTATATTTCAACAAAAAAATTTTATTTTTTCAGTAAATGTAAATAGCAGAATTGTGGCTAGGGAAGTATATTATCAACCTACCTAACTTTATTGTAGAAATTTTCGGGATAAATGATTGGACCATGCAAACTAGAAATACCTTTTCTTGGATAAGGGAAGAGATTACTCGCTCCATATCTGTCTCACTCATGATATATATAATAACTTGGGCATCCATTTCAAGCGCATATCCAATTTTTGCCCAGCAGAATTATGAAAATCCACGAGAGGCAACTGGGCGTATTGTATGTGCCAATTGCCATTTAGCTAATAAGCCCGTGGATATTGAGGTTCCACAGGCGGTACTTCCTGATACTGTATTTGAAGCAGTTGTTAAAATTCCTTATGATATGCAACTAAAACAAGTTCTAGCTAATGGTAAAAAAGGAGCTTTGAATGTGGGAGCTGTTCTTATTTTACCGGAGGGGTTTGAATTAGCCCCCCCTGATCGTATTTCACCCGAGATGAAAGAAAAGATAGGAAATCTGTCTTTTCAGAATTATCGCCCCAATAATAAAAATATTCTTGTGATAGGTCCTGTTCCTGGTCAAAAATATAGTGAAATAACCTTTCCTATTCTTGCCCCAGACCCTGCTACTAATAAAGATGTTCACTTCTTAAAATATCCCATATACGTAGGTGGAAACAGGGGAAGGGGTCAGATTTATCCTGATGGTAGCAAAAGTAACAATACAGTTTATAATGCTACGGCAGGAGGGATAATAAGCAAAATTTTACGAAAAGAAAAGGGGGGATACGAAATAACCATAGTGGATGCATCGAATGGACGCCAAGTGATTGATATTATCCCTCGAGGCCTAGAACTTCTTGTTTCAGAGGGCGAATCCATTAAACTTGATCAACCATTAACGAGTAATCCTAATGTGGGTGGATTTGGTCAGGGGGATGCGGAAATAGTACTTCAAGATCCATTACGTGTCCAAGGCCTTTTGTTCTTCTTAGGATCGGTTGTTTTGGCACAAATCTTTTTGGTTCTTAAAAAGAAACAGTTTGAGAAGGTTCAATTATCCGAAATGAATTTTTAGATCTGTCTATTTAGCTTTATAAAAGTCGGAAAAAAGAACCAAAAAAATTATGAAAAGCCTTTTGCCTCTCTTTAGATTTTCTATTCCTTTTTGACCAGATGTCAGGAATTACTTGTATCATAGTCCTAATCCTAGTATGTATATTGAGAAGAAGTCACTTTACCCCCTTTTCTTTATTT